TTTCTAAACGAGCCAGAGCCAACCCGAGCTGGTCTTGTAAAAGATCCGCTACAGAGCGAATCCGTTTATTTTTCAAATGATTCATATCATCAAGTGTACCCATTCCAAATTTCATCCCAATCAAATGATCGGCAGCTGCTAATATATCTCGTGGTAACAAAAATATATTGTTCTGAGGTATATTAAGATTCAGTCTCCAATTAATATTTCGGCGACCAATCCTTCCTAATTCACACCTTTGATGAAAGAATTTTTTTTGTAATTCCTTACATAAGGATTCAGAAAATATTGGATCCCCACCTACACAAGAAAATTGTTGATAAAACTCCAAAATAGCATTTTCTTTTGACCCAATTTTTTTTTTCTCCTTATCGGTCAAGAAAGATAAGAAAATTTCAGGGTAGCAAACATTCTCTAGAATTTCTCTTAGATTCGAACCCATAGCTGATGATAGAACTAGAATAGATATTTTCTGTTTCCTACTCACACGAGCCCATATTCTTGCTTTTTTATCAATCTCTAATTCTAACCTGCCTCCCCAATCTGATATTATGGTGCCGGTATAGACCGAAATCCCGTTATGATCCAATTCTGACTGGTAATAGATACCAGGACTTTGCAATATTTGATTGATCACAATTCTGTATATTCCGTTTACTATAGAAGTTCCAAGGGAATTCATTAAAGGAATGTTTCCAATAAAAATTCTTTGTTCTTGCATATTCCTACTGGTTTTCCAAATTAATCCCGCGGATACATATAATTCAGAAGAATATGTAAGTGATTCATAGACAGCATCTCGTTCTTTTATCAGAGGTTCTACCAATTGATATGTTTCCACAAATAATTGAAATTCAATTTCGTGATCTATATCTTCAATTTTTGGAAACTTAGAAAGTTCTTCTATTAAACCCTGATCAATAAACCGATAAAACCCTTCAAATTGTATCTGATTAAATCCGGGTATTGTTGATGTTCCCTCTTTTCCATCCCCGAGCATCTTTTTTGAATTTCCCATTTATCCGTTTATTGAAAAAATCCCATCTCTCATTCTTCACCGAATCATATCCATAGAATTCGATCTAGCAATAATGGAATTTCTATTCTGTTTACTGAATCACATGAAATTTTATCCAACTCCAAGATATATGGAATGTATGAAAGACGTATGAACGGAGACTAGATTCAATTGGAATTTTTTATAAGAAAGAGATCCAAATGGAACAGAATTGAGAAATACCACTGGAACTTATGGAGTTTTGTAAAGACTAGAAAAAAAAGTAATTTCATTTTCACCTATGATATTACATATTCAAATTCGATTGCATACCATAAAAAAATGTATTCATGATTGGATCTATTCGAGCAGATAAACATATAATAAATAGAAAACTTTTTTTTATTTATAAATTTTTTTTATTATTAAAATAAAAAAGAATGCACAGATATATATGTCTCTTTTTCTTCTTTTATTCTGGTACAGTTCTATATTGGGACAGCGCATGCTGTGCTCTATCAAAAATTAAATTTTCTCTTCAATGTATTCAATGAAAAATTGAAATATAAAAATTTATTCAGAATTACTCCTCAAAAGCATCCCTAAAGAGATAAAATACCCCATTATAGAGCTATAGCTCTATAACACAACGTAACGTATGTTCTGATTCTGGGGTTTACATATACTCATCATTCCTGTTATAATTGAAATTGAAGAAGATTTCTTTTTAATTGAAAAAACTCAATATAGATTAGTTAGAAATCCATTTCTAATGATTTTCTTAATATTATTAGAAATAAAAAACTGTAGATTTGAATTTTAATTCAAAAAGGGTCATGAATTTACAGTCAATAGTTAATGGTTCCGGTTTGTACTGGATTCTATGTTTTGTGACTGAAAATCTATATATTTTTTTCGGAGTTGAAAAAAAAGAGAAAATTTGAATCTAGTTTCTATCGTTTTGGCGGCATGGCCGAGTGGTAAGGCGGGGGACTGCAAATCCTTTTTCCCCAGTTCAAATCCGGGTGCCGCCTCAACAACAGACTTGAAATCCCCTATTATAACAAACGTAGGAAAAGACTCTTGATACTTTCTTTTTGTTATTCTAAGCCCCTGGCTCTCGAGGTTCTATATCTCTAACCTAAAGTTTTGCCTATCAGATTCAACGAAAACTTAAAGTAGTGGAGGGAAATACGTAAATCTTTACTTGCCACACTACTAAATTAGTTCCACTTACTGAGTCTTCAATTAGATTGGATAGCCAGAGAGGGAATTAAATTAATAGTTTTGGAAAGGACCCAAGATACTTTAGATACAGACTCATGAAAGTTTCGGAATGCGCAGACATTCAATCAATATTAGATTAGATGAAGAATTGCCTTTCATTTTACTTCCAAAAATAAAAAACGAAAAAAGAAAGAAAAAGTATTATTCTTTCTAGATGTGAGTCAGATTCCTTGGATACTTCGAAAAGTGTCTGTTTGCTTGTGTTTACATCTTGTCGATTCTACTAGAAATTCTATAATTAAGAATAACTCATTATAAGATAAGTGGATTTTTTGGAGTAGTTCATCAATGGTGACCAAATACCTCTCCCTTTTTTGACTCTGCACCAGTGATTTCACTATTATTAGTGAACAATAATGGAATAGTTTCTTCATATTCATAGAAATAGGGGACAGAATTCACATGGATATAGTAAGTCTCGCATGGGCTGCTTTAATGGTAGTTTTTACATTTTCCCTCTCTCTCGTAGTGTGGGGAAGAAGTGGACTCTAGAAGTACTCTTAATTGCGGTAATAATCAAACTCTATCAACCTGTATCAATTGTTTTAGTTTTCTAGACCGTTCGGCAATTTTTTTTTATTTAGGTTTTATTGACTCATTTTCTATTTTTATATCAGGGTTTACACGGTTAACCATTCATGGGGTAACCCCCTTTCGAAATTTGACGAAGTTTCCATCGAATTGTGATTATCTGTATTAAATGGATCAAACAAACAAATGAAATTGAGAAAGTATGTACATCCATTTCATATTCTATTTAATTTATATTGACGTTTCTAAAGAAAAATAGAGATATAGGTGGATTCCTTTATATTAAGATATTTCACTTGTATCTTTATACATTACAATAACCATAATGGCTAGTTATGGTAGAAAGAGATCTCTTTCTACCATACTAGCGGGCCCCTTAGGATACTACTACTACTGAGTCTAAGGCATTCCTTTCATTTAAGACGAGAAATTGAAATCCTTTTTTTTTCATTGATAGTAAAATTGTATTCAAATTAATCATTTTGACTAACAGTTTTTACGTAAATTATAAGCAAAAAAGCAGTAGGAACGAGAATGAAGAGTGCAGTAGCAATAAATGCAAGAATATTTACTTCCATAATTTAATCGTTTATTATTATTTTTTTTTTTATATCTCGGGATTTAATCCCATAGAGATGAGAAATCTTTCGCTTGTAAACTCACTCAGATGAATTAGATTTCGATGATATCGAATGAAAGAAATATCATGAATAACAATATCGGAGCTATAAAATCGATTCATCGTCAAGAATTTAATAGTATAACATAGGAAGATCTTTTATCCACACCGAATACATAATGAGATTCTTGATTCAATCAAAAAATATTTATTTATGATTATTTTTCCCCGCTTTCTTTTCTACAACCTAGTACTTGACTTTCCTTGTACAATCATCTGATGAAGTATCATCAAAAAAACCTTTTCTACTTCGATTGTTTACAAAAAGAGTTTCTAAAGAACCTTGAATAAACAATAGAAATAAAATAGAGAAAACAAGTACGAAGTTCACTTTGAAATTTCAAAACTTTTTTAAGGGTCTATCATCTTTTTGGAAAACAAAGAAAGGGAATGTGACAAAAACGAGTCCCAGTAAAAAAAAAAAACGAAAATATTCCAAAAAATGAACTAGTTAAATTTTCTTACGAGTTTTTTCTTCGACATCGACTCTAATCTTTTAAAAGAGCATATTCATTAGGGAAGACTCATTTTATCTTTATTTTTTAAATATCCTCTTTCCTTGGTTGGATTCGAACTATTTTAAATTCCTTGACTTCATAGAAAGAAAAGTATATATAGGTACTCTTGGCAAATGTATTATACGCTATCCTATTCCATTTTCCTACACGAATTTATGGGAGATCTGTTGACAAAAAGTGGAAACCCCGTACAGTATCTCTTTCTTGAAGTGTTGAATGCTCTGAATAATTATAATTAATTTACATATGTCTCTCTACCATCAATTGGTGCTAGTTAAAACAAAGGAAAAACCCCTTTCTTTTGCTTGATGAAAAAAATAAAACAAAAAGATAAATGAAACCGTTTTGATCCCCTTGCCCAGAAACTAAAAGGGGAGTTGATGTCTTTTTTTTTATTGAATCCGCCGGGACTGACGGGGCTCGAACCCGCAGCTTCCGCCTTGACAGGGCGGTGCTCTAACCAATTGAACTACAATCCCATGGAAATCAAGTGGGTAGCTTACATATTCCTTCTTATGATTTCATTTTAATCATTTCAGTTTTAGATTCAAATTATTGTTTTGTAACAAAGAAAGTCACAAGTGATATATTGATATCTATATGCACTTTAGTGATAGCAAGACGGATTACAGGTAATCCTTGCATTCTTATCAAATCGATTGATAATCTATTTTTTTTTGTAAAAAAAAGATTATTTTCTCGCCTCTGTTCATTAAAGTTTATATTTAAAGGATCCATATCGGGATCCTTAGCAAGATCAAGATGGGCATTTTTTATGGAAACTTAAAAGTAACTAGACACAAGAAATAAAGAAAAAAGTGAAGTCGAAATATCAATATCCCCTGAAATTTTACTTTTTTTCTTACCCTTATCTGTCATTAATGATATGCAAAACATAAAAGGTTATGCAGACAGCGAATTATTGGGCCGAGCTGGATTTGAACCAGCGTAGACATATTGCCAACGAATTTACAGTCCGTCCCCATTA